TTTTTTTGAGGATCCATTATAATAATGAGAAAAATTTCTGCATATCCGCAAAAATCGGTTAATAATATCAAAATCGGATGAATCGGCCCAAACAGGCTTACTAATGGGATGCCCTAATATATTACAAAATTTCGCTTTAGCCAAAGATCTAATTAAAGGAATAATTGGAACTATTGTATCAAGCTTTTTCATAAGAATTTCGATTAGAAATGAATTTTCTAGCATTTGATTCCGGATCACTGAAAAATTGAGCCGCACATTTGAAAGATAGCCCCCCCAAAAAAAGTGAAATGAATTCTCGGATAATAATGGATTTATATGGATCGTTCCAGGTTGAGACCAAACATCAAAATGACATTGCCAGAAATAGATGAGATAGTGTTTCCATTTATTCATCAAAAGAGGCGCATTCTTTGAAGCCAGAATGGCTTTTCCTTGATATCTAACATAATGAATCAAAGGATCCTTGAAGAATGATAAGGTAGACGAAAAATTCTTAGAAAAGACTTCCACAAGATGTTCGATTTTTGCATAGAAATAGATTCGCTCAAAAATAACGATAAAAGAGTTTAATCGTAAATAAGAGGATCTTTTACGTAGAAAAAGGAAGATGGATTCGTGTTCACATACATAAAAATTATATAGGAACAAGAGAATTCTTGGATTACTTTTTGAAAAAGTAGAAATAAGTTTTTTTTTAGTAATAAGACTATTCCAATTACAATACTCATAAATAAACAATCTTAATAAATGAAAGAAGGGGGGATCTTTCACCCAGTATCGAAGACTTTGAACCAAGATTTCCAGATGAATAGGATAGGGTATTTGTACATCTGAAACAAAATTAAAATATGTAAATTTATCCTCGAAAAAGGAAAAAATGGAATGAATTGATCGCAAATTATTAAAAGATTTTATGATTTCCGACTCTTCTAAAGAAGAACGGAATTGTAATTGTCTGGAAAATGGAATTTCCGCGACGACGGCAAAACCCTCTGATATTTTTTGAGAATACAAATTCTTGTTATAACCCCAAAATGGGTTTTTTTTGTTAGAATCGTTAGCAAAAAGAATCAAATGATTCTGTTGATACATTCGAGTAATTAAACGTTTTACAATTAGTAAACTAGATTTCTTATCATAATCCACATTTTCCACCAAAATGGATCGATTTCTATTTAAATCATGACCGTAGGCGAGTCCATAAATATACTCCCGAAAAACAAGTGGGTATAGGAAGTTCTGTTGGCGAGATCTATCTAGTTCTAAATATATTTGATAGTCCTCCATCTTTAAAATTCGATTTTGTCAAAGGATCAGAGATTCATTGGATTATCAAATGATACATAGTGCGATACAGTCAAAACTGGGTATTTATTAGATTATTATATATATATTCATTATATATATATATTCGAATTAGAACGAATATGAATAGATACCTAGAAAATAAAACGGACTCTCTCCACTCGCTTTTTCCATCTGATTGTTCTAGGATAACAAGCTAGTTCGAAATCCTTTATTTTATCAGCCCAATCACTCTTTTGATTTTGGAAAAAAAAAAAAAATATCTTTATCAATATACTCTTTCTTCTACACATTTATTGCCACCTCATAATGGAGAATAGCTAATAGTTAGGACTCATAACAAAACTTAAAAATCCATTCATGGGAAAAGCTTTTCCCGCATCAAGCACTAATATATTTTTAACGTACAATTAGATGGGGTAATCATTCGAATGAAAAAATGAAAGCTCGTTACTTTTTGTTTCCCTATAATTGGAGTTGCCAAGCTCTATCCCTTTATTAATTAAACCCAACTGAATTTTTTTGTTCCGAGCCGAGAATTAAAATAAAAATTATGGTCGGATCCAATAAGAATGAAATATTTTTCGAATTCGCCATTGATACGACATGCTGCTTTTTCCATTCATTCCTTTCTGGATCAGTCGTGGTCTTACAAACTCTACCGAGGGTATGGACAAAACAATCGCTTCATAAAAATGTGTAAAAAATGGAGTCGCACTTAAAAGCCGAGTACTCTACCATTGAGTTAGCAACCCCCTCCCCCCAAAAAGTAGGATGTGTGGATACAATCGAAAAAGAAAAAAAAAAAAAAGCCTCTGTAACGTGAATAAATCAATCAATTTCTTCACGATCGGATTATATTTGTTTGATACACTGTTGTCAATATTAGTGTTGAAAAAAAAAAAAGAGTAGAATCGAGAAAACAAAGAATTCAAATTCGAGAATGAGATATTATTATTCAAATTCTAATAAATTCGAATTTGAATTCTGTTTTGTTAATAACTTTTCATGCTAATTTGGAATTTATTTTTTATTTAGAATATGAATTCTATTTTTATTTAGAATATGAATTCTATTCTAAACTAAAAATAAGAAATAGAAAAAAGAATCTAAAAAAAAATTTGAAAATATAAAAAATATATTTCTTATATATTTGTTTTATGTTATGCAATAAGTATCTTTGTATTCGGCT